TGTAGTTCAATTGGTTAGAGCACCGCCCTGTCAAGGCGGAAGCTGCGGGTTCGAGCCCCGCCAGTCCCGACGGATCGAATAGCCAATAAATACATGTAAATACATGAATTTGTTTTTCCCTTTATATGAACTTGTAAAAGAAAGGGTGCGGGGGTCATACTTTCATTACCAAAGAACAAAAGTCGGTATTTTTTTTTAAGCCCTAAATAAAAATAGAAAATTAAAATAGTGAATAGAGGTTATAGAAAAAAAAGGAAAAATATTTAATAATAAAAATAAAATTTCAATAATAGAATAAATACATCTTGGATTGATTGGTTTCGGAATAATTTTATTTTTGGTATGTATAAAAGAACTTCTCCTATGTTATACTATTGAAGTTGCGACTACGAATTGATTTGATAGCTCAGATATGGTTATTCCTGATATTGATCCTATTCAACACCATCGAAGAATTAATTAATATTAATTAATTGAATTTTCAAATGAAAAATTGATCATCTCTAGGGGATTAAATCCCGAGTTATTGCGAAGTAAAAAACCAATGATATTATGGAAGTCAATATTCTTGCATTTATTGCTACTGCACTATTCATTCTAGTTCCGACCGCTTTTCTACTTATCATTTACGTAAAAACAGTTAGTCAAAATGATTAATTAATTTGAAAATGAATTTTTCATGAAACTTTCCTTCTGAATTCTTATCAAAAATTTCAGAAGTTAAATGACCAGGATTCCAATTAATTTCATGTCTTAACTTAAATCACATGTGCAAACTAGACTCGGTGGTATTCTAAGAGATAGATAGTATGGTAGAAGGAACGATTCGTCTAGTTCTACAATACTATCTATCTGGTAGTCTCCAAATTGAATCTATAAAGTTAGAATCTAGACTAAATCTAAAAGATTAAGTTTCGATAGATTACAGTATTCTCTTCATAGATGTGTATATTAATTCCCTAGATTCTAAATAATCGAAAGACCGACCAATTTGATACATATAGTTGGTCCGATCGTAACTAATTCTTTTCCTATCTTAGCATTCTAATTCCTTCCCTTTTACTAATAAAAATACTGGAGAGTACACCTCAACGATTTAGAACGTTCAAAACTGATATGAAATAAGTCGATAAAGGCCAAATCTCCCTTAGAAAATTCGAAAGAAAGCGTTAAATTCCCAATATGTGACTCGCCCCCGGCAGGCTCTTATTCTTGCATAGTCTCTTATTAGAGAACCACTATTTATATATCAGTGCTCATTGAAAGTGGATCTACACTTACCAAAACGACTTCGCCTTTGAATAGCAAAAAAAAAAAAAGGTCTGATCTTACTTAGTATCCATCTAGAAAAATAAAAATAGTAAGAGTCTATTCCATCGATTGACATATCTCTTTGATTGAAAGAGTATGATTCGTATCATAGATTACCCCAAGGGAGTCCAATTAGTTGGAATAAATAGTTAAAGTAGATCTCTAAAAACAAGTGCTCTGGTTTGATTCTTCAACTCAATTAGGAGCATTTCTAGAGCCCACTGCGTCCCCACACTACGAGTGAAAGAGAAAATGTAAAGACTACCATTAAAGCAGCCCAAGCCAGACTTACTATATCCATGTGAATTATGTCCCCTATCTCTATAAATACAAAGGAAGTATTCCTTTCTTCCTCACTAATAATAGTGGAATCCATGGTAAAGAGTCAAAGGGGATTCGGACCGAACACTATTGAGAAAACAAGCCAATAAACAACTATAATTTGGGATCCGGAAAGATTAAACATAAGAAAAATACAAAATCTGTAGTAATATTCGAAGAGAATGGGAACAGGTATGAATAATAGTGCTTATTCTTTTTTATTTATTTTGTTGACCCACGTAACGTAAATAAAAATAAATAAAAACGTAAGGTGCGAAATTAAATTACTAAGAAAGAGAAAGCACTATCTATTTAAGCCCATTTGATCTAATCCGTCCCCCTATACCCTATACTAAGCTAAGGGGTTTGACTAGGTGTTGCCGAAAAGGCATTTATTTTTAAGTTTTTATATATCTATATATGTTTTTCTATATCTATAAAAATAAATTCTCCATACAATCTAAAAGGGATTCGATACGGAGATTCTCGCTAGTGTATCGTATATAACTTCCGCCGCCCCTTTATATATATTTATATTCATTGAATTTACTATCAGGTTCTAGAATAGGATTGAAGATACAGTAATTAGACACTCCCAATAAAAATATAAGGAAATCGGCAAGTCTTGATAGCCCCTCTACCAGTAGATTAGAATATTTCCCGGAATCACAAATCCGAACGAGGAGTCACTTTCTTTTAGAAAACCTCCCGACCCCATGCTTAGAATCAAAGAAAGTATCACCAGTTTATTTCCTCTTCTTCTACCAGGGAAAAATTTTGCGAGTTATATCAGAAGAAGAGAAGAACTTATTTTTAGCTTTTTGTTGATTAGGCGACACCCGGATTTGAACTGGGGAAAAAGGATTTG